GTGGATTCACAATCCACTGCCTTGATCCACTTGGCTACATCCACCCTTTCATTTAAAATATCAAATCTTTTATTATTTTTTATTTTTTTTTTAATCAGAAACAAAGAACGATTCAATCAATATGCTAAGAGAAGAGATAATAAAAGATTTACTATCAAATAAATAAGTAAAGGAGCAATAGTAACCACAAGAAAAAACTGATTGCTCCTTTACTTTCAAGAACTCATATACACCAGGAAAGAATCTTATCCATTTGTAGATGGAACTTGAACAACAGCTAAATCTAAAGGAAAATTATGAGCATTACGTTCATGCATAACTTCCATACCAAGGTTAGCACGGTTAATGATATCGGCCCAGGTATTAATCACACGACCTTGACTATCAACTACAGATTGGTTGAAATTGAAACCGTTTAAGTTGAAAGCCATGGTGCTGATACCTAAGGCTGTGAACCAGATACCTACTACAGGCCAAGCCGCTAAAAAGAAATGTAAAGAACGAGAGTTGTTGAAACTAGCATATTGGAAAATTAATCGTCCAAAATAACCATGAGCTGCTACAATATTATAAGTTTCTTCTTCTTGACCGAATCTGTAACCCACATTAGCCGATTGATTTTCGGTAGTTTCCCTGATCAAACTAGAGGTTACCAAAGAACCATGCATAGCACTGAATAGAGAACCGCCGAATACACCAGCTACACCTAACATATGAAAAGGGTGCATAAGAATGTTGTGCTCAGCCTGGAATACAATCATGAAGTTAAAAGTACCAGAAATTCCGAGAGGCATACCATCAGAAAAACTTCCTTGACCAATTGGATAAATCAAGAAAACAGCAGTCGCAGCGACAACAGGGGCTGAATATGCAACAGCAATCCAAGGACGCATACCCAGACGGAAACTAAGTTCCCACTCACGGCCCATGTAACAAGCTACACCAAGTAAAAAGTGTAAAACAATTAACTCATAAGGACCCCCGTTGTATAACCACTCATCAACAGATGCAGCTTCCCAGATTGGGTAAAAATGTAAACCTATAGCTGCAGACGTAGGAATAATAGCACCAGATATAATATTGTTTCCATAAAGTAAAGATCCGGAAACAGGTTCACGGATACCATCAATATCTACCGGAGGAGCAGCAATAAAGGCAATAATAAATACAGAAGTTGCAGTCAATAAGGTAGGGATCATCAAAACACCAAACCATCCAATGTAAAGGCGGTTTTCAGTGCTGGTTATCCAGTTACAGAAACGGCCCCACAGGCTTTCACTTGTGCGTCTCTCTAAAATTGCAGTCATGGTAAAATATTGGTTTATTTAATTATCAGAGACTCCCAAGCATGAAAATTCTCTATTTTGTATTTTAAATAAATATAAATATCAAATTATTTAATTAAAAGAAAGAATGAAAAGCTTGTTATTCAACAGTATACCATAACGTATATCTATTTGTCAACCAATATCAACATCCTCCATTACTAGTTATCTTTTATCTACCCTTCCCCCATCATCATTTTTTATAAAGAACTACAAAAATACGAATGGAATATAATTTCAATATAATTCTGATAATGGGTTATCCGGGACTTGAACCCGGAACCTGTTGGATGGAGTAGAGAATTTCCTTGTTAACGTTCGAAAATTTAAATAAGATAAATAATAACTCGCTAAACCGCGTTTGCTTTTTTGTTTTTTCATTGCACACGGCTTCCCTATGTATAACTTTATACTGTCTTCGCTGTCGGAACCTCTACGTATAAATAAACTCAATTGATTCAACTCTTACATAAACGTTTCATAATAGAACTTTTTGTCATCATTTATTGGTTATAAAATCATGAATGATTGACTAGATAGTTGATACAAATAATAAATATCCAAATACCAAATACGACCTTCTCTATACAATCTCTGCGAAGGAAAAGAATACCTTGAGAAGATCAACGAAAGAACTTGCTCCTCCTCCATCAAAAATTCTTCCAAAACTTCTGGACCTAATCTTTTTAAAAAAGCACGTAAAGCGCTTTTGTGTTTACGAGCTAAAGTTCTAATACAATAAAGTCGAAGTATATACTTTATATGATACAAACTCTTTTTTTTTGAAACTCCGCTGTAATAATGAGAAAGATTTCTGCATATATGCCAAAATAAGTCAATAATATCAGAATCTGATAAATCGGCCGATATCAACTTACTAATGGTGTGACCTAAGACGTCACCAACTTTCGCTTTAACCAATGGTCCAACCAAAGGTATAATTGGAACTGTGGTATCAAACGTCTTCATAATATTATTTATTAGAAATGAATTTTCTATCATTTGACTTCGCGCCAACGAAGTGTTGAATCGTATATTTGCACTTAAAAGATAACCTAGAAAGTACAGGAAATGCTTGGATAATGTTTTTATCCTTTTTGATTGATACCACACATAAAAACGACATTTACAAAAGAGAGCAAGGTAATAGTTCCATTTATTAAGAATAAAAAACGTCCATTTGGAAGCCATAATAAATTTTCCTTGATACCTAACAGAATGCAAAAAAATATCTTTGAACATACATGATATGGCTTGAAAATCTTGAGTAAAGACATTGACAAGATACTCTTTTTTTATTTTTCTATAGAAAATAGTTCGCTCAAAAAAGGTTCCAAAAAATGTTGATTGTAAATGATAGGATTGGTTACGTAAAAAAACAAAAATAGATTCGTATTCACAGACATGAGAATTATATAAGAATAAAAAGAATCTCTGATGTCTTTTTGAAAGGTTGGAAAGATATTTATTTTGAAAAAATAAAAGGTTCCAATTACGATTCTCGTGGAAAACGAATCGTAACAAATGTAAAGAAGAAGCATCTTTCACCCAACAACGAAGAATTAAAACCAATATTTCAAGATGAACAGGATAAGGTATTAGTATCTTTGACACATAATTTAAACGGGAGAATTGATCTTCTAAAAAGGGAAATATGGAATGAATTGATCGTAAATTTTTAGATTCGTCTATTTTCTTATCTTCAAGAGAAGATACTACGCCTAGGAAAAGTTTAATTTCTACAATAACTGCTAACTTACTCGATATGATTTGAAAAAAAAAAAGTTTGTTGTGCCCCAAAAAAGAATTTTGGTTATAATCATAAGTAGAAATCAGAAAAGAATTCTGGTGATACAGTCGAGTAATTAAGCGTTTCACAATTAGTAACCTAACCTTTTTGTCATAACCTACATTTTCGAACAAACTTGATCGATTGAAACTACGATTATGAGTATGAGTAAGTGCATAAATATACTCCTGGAAAAAAAGTGGATATAAAAAATAAAAGTCCTGTTTCCGAATTCGCTCTCGGTCTAATTTTTTTTTTAATTCTTCCATTTTTATTTGAAAGTTTATACCAAAGTCAAATTTGGGTTATATAAATTTGGGTTATATAAAGAATACTAAACTAAATAATACTATAGTGCGATACAGTTCAAACAAAGTGTTTGTGTTTTCTTATTATTCATAATTCTTATTTTTTTTATCTTTATTTATACTAAAATAGTAAGAAAAAGATATATACCTCGTGATAAACGGACTCGATCCTCTGTTTTTCCACCCAATCGGTTTATATTCATTACATTCTATGATAACAAGATGATTCTAAATATTTTATTTTTTAAACGAAATCGCTCTGTTTATTTTGTAAAAAAAAAGAAGGGGGGTTTATCAATATTTTTACACATACACACGTATATACATTATATTATGGATATGAAATAGAAAATAATTAGGATTCGTTCAAAAAAACGTTTATTCTTATAAAACAGGTATGTTCTGGGACGGAAGGGTTCGAACCTCCGAATAGCGGGACCAAAACCCGTTGCCTTACCACTTGACTACGCCCCAATTCGATTTCTATTCAACACTACACTAATAAAACTAATATTGGTATTGATTACTTATCAATTCTGGTCAACATTTTTGAAATATAAATTGATTAAAGTGTTGCTAGGATTTTAACATGTCTAAATATCGAATAAAACCCAATTCATTGATCATTACATATAATTGAATTAAAATATTATGTGAAAGTATAATTTCTTCTATTCTCAAAGGATAAGAGAATAGAAGTTTTTTTGATTTGATTGGGTAAATCTACAAAAATAAAATTATTATTTATTTTTGTAGATTAAAAACTCAATAAAAATGCAATTATCTTCATGAAAAAATGGTTGTTACATTTAATATCTTTAGTTTGATCTGTCTTAATTTTACTCTTTATTCGAGTCTTTTTTTCTTTTCAAAATTGCCCGAGGCCTACGCTTTTTTAAATCCAATCGTAGATGTTATGCCAGTCATACCTGTATTCTTTTTTCTTTTAGCATTTGTTTGGCAAGCCGCTCTAAGTTTTCGATGAGGTCTTTAATTTCATAATGTACTAAAAAAAATGATAACAATTGAGAAGATTCAGATAAGTCTTACAATAGAAATCCTAGATTCAAACATTGAAATTCGTGGATAGACACGTTTCCAATAACAGACCCTATGTATTATTGATTCTATCTATTCTATATCTATCTATATATCATATATAGTTATATTGATATAGTTGTTAAGGATATAAGGTTAGAATCAACTAATTAAGATTAATAAAAGATTCTTATTTATTACATTACAAATTAATTTCAGATCATTTTATTTTTTATTTCTAGAAACATCGCTTTATTTCATAGTATCAAATATAGGATATGTGAGATAAAAACGGAGAATATATTCCCCCCCCTTCTTTTTTTTACAAAATAAACAATCATGGAGATTGGGTAATGCTTACTCTTAAACTGTTTGTTTACACAGTAGTGATATTCTTTGTTTCTCTCTTCATCTTCGGATTTTTGTCTAATGATCCAGTACGTAATCCTGGCCGTGAAGAATAAAAAATCCCTTATTTTTTACACATTTAATATTAATCTTTTCGATAAATTGTAAATAAAAGGATAAAGGATAATATAA